TGCCATGGGAAGGTTACAATTCTGAAGACGCAGTACTAATTAGCGAACGTCTGGTATATGAAGATATTTATACTTCTTTTCACATACGGAAATATGAAATTCAGACTCATGTGACAAGCCAAGGTCCCGAAAGAATCACTAAGGAAATACCGCATTTAGAGGCTCATTTACTCCGAAATTTAGACAGAAACGGAATTGTGATGCTGGGATCTTGGATAGAAGCCGGTGATATTTTAGTAGGTAAATTAACCCCTCAAGCAGCAAACGAATCCTCGTATGCCCCAGAGGATAGATTATTACGAGCCATACTTGGCATTCAGGTATCCACTGCAAAAGAAACTTCTCTAAAACTACCTATAGGTGGAAGGGGCCGAGTTATTGATGTGAGATGGATCCAGAAAAAGGGGGGTTCCAGTTATAATCCAGAAAGAATTCGTGTATATATTTCACAGAAACGTGAAATCAAAGTGGGCGATAAAGTAGCTGGAAGACATGGGAATAAAGGTATCATTTCTAAAATTTTGTCTAGACAAGATATGCCCTACTTGCAAGACGGAACACCTGTTGATATGGTCTTCAACCCATTAGGGGTACCCTCACGAATGAATGTGGGGCAGATATTTGAATGTTCGCTCGGGTTAGCGGGGGATCTGCTAAAGAGACATTATAGAATAGCACCTTTTGATGAGAGATATGAGCAAGAGGCTTCAAGAAAACTAGTCTTTTCTGAATTATATGAAGCCAGTAAGCAAACAAAAAATCCATGGGTATTTGAACCCGAGTATCCGGGAAAAAGCAGAATATTTGATGGAAGAACAGGAGATCCTTTTGAACAACCTGTTCTAATAGGCAAGTCCTATATCCTAAAATTAATTCATCAAGTTGATGATAAAATCCATGGGCGTTCGAGTGGACATTACGCACTTGTTACACAACAACCCCTTAGAGGAAGGGCCAAGCAAGGGGGACAACGAGTAGGGGAAATGGAAGTTTGGGCTCTAGAGGGGTTTGGTGTTGCTCATATTTTACAAGAGATGCTTACTTATAAATCTGATCATATTAGAGCTCGTCAAGAATTACTTGGTGCTACGATCATTGGAGGAATAGTGCCTAACCCTGAGGATGCTCCAGAATCTTTTCGATTGCTCGTTCGAGAACTACGATCTTTGGCTCTAGAACTGAATCATTTCCTTGTATCTGAGAAGAACTTCCAGATTAATAGGAAGGAAGTTTGATCTGAATGAATCAGAATTTCTATTCTATGATCGACCGATATAAACATCAACAACTTCGAATTGGACCAGTGTCTCCTCAACAAATAAAGGCTTGGGCCAACAAAATCCTACCCAATGGAGAGATAGTTGGAGAGGTGACAAAACCCTATACTTTTCATTATAAAACCAATAAACCGGAAAAAGATGGATTGTTTTGTGAAAGAATCTCTGGACCCATAAAAAGTGGAATTTGTGCTTGTGGAAATTATCGAGTGATTGGAGCCGAAAAAGAGGACCCGAAATTTTGTGAAGAATGCGGGGTGGAATTTGTTGATTCTCGGATACGAAGATATCAAATGGGATACATCAAACTCGCATGTCCGGTAACTCACGTGTGGTATTTGAAACGTCTTCCGAGTTATATCGCGAATCTTTTAGATAAACCCCTTAAGGAATTAGAAGGCCTAGTATACTGCGATGTGTGATTTGATCGAAATTTGCATTTTACAGATTCAGACTAATAAACTGTCATCCCATTCAATCTGATTGGGATGCCCCCGACTCTGACATGTGTCTTGGAAGGAGTAACATGAAGCTCAGAATTATGGGTGTATTCAATACTCTAAATGAAAGGGGAGTTGATCCATGGTCGATCCCGTAACAGATAAATGGGAATTGCTAGTTATACCTCGTGAAAAAAAAGATTTTTTCGTGGAATTAGCCATTCCATTTCTTTTAGAGAGAGATTCCGTTCAAGAAAGCAAATAGGGCATGGTTACAGAAGTCTATCTATCGCATATATGCTTCAAGGGACATCATGACATAACCGTCGAGGTGAGTAGGGACCTAAAAGATCGAATGGAACGAAACAATATATAGACAAGTAAATCCCTTACGAGTCCAAAAGTATTCCTTTAAGGGGGGATTCATCATTTGAAGGGAAGCAGACTACTCAAGAATTTCACATTTCAATTTTGTCGTAAATAAGTCATTCAGAAAGTGAAAGTCAAAAGAAAAATGAATTAATGAAAGGTTGGTCCTTGCTGGAAACTTGAGTAAGGAGTAGTTCTTTGTAGGGTTTTCTTTTTTTTTTTATTGAACAAAGTAAAAAAATAAAGAACTCCCTTCCTTATTTGGTGTAACTACTTGAGCCGGATGAGAGGAAACCTTCACGTCCGATTTTTAAGGGGGGAACCCAATATAAACCTATCTCAATTTTTCTTTTGCTAGGCCCATAGTGAAAAAACCTACTTTCTTACGATTACGAGGTTTATTCGAGTATGAAA